CTCAGACTTAGATTTACTTCTTTCATTTCGTTTATTTACTTCCTTCATGTCGGTTATTTACTTTTTTCATTTGGTTTATCTATTTCCTTCCTTCTTTGTTTGGTTTTTTTTTTGTGTCGAGGCTAAAGACTAAAATAAAGACTAAAGTAAAATACATAATTAAAAAAATGTATTTTACCATATGCCTGTCGGTGTTCCTAAAGTAGCTTATCTAATTCCTGGCGATGAAGAAGCGACGTGGGTTGACGTCTACAACGCCCTTTATCGACAAAGAATGCTTTTTTTATGCCAAGCGGTTGAAACAGAGATTTCCAATACAATTGTTGCTATTATGGTATTTCTTCACATCGAGGATGAGACCCTAGAGCAGTGTTTGTTTATAAACTCTCCTGGCGGTTCAGTAATACCCGGAATAGCTGTTTATGATACTATACAATTTGTGACAGCCGATGTAACCACAGTATGCGTCGGGTTAGCCGCTTCAATGGGATCCTTTATTCTGTCTGGGGGGGCATTTGACAAACGTTGCGCACTTCCTAACGCTAGGGTAATGCTCCACCAACCTACTAGTAAAAGTAAAGGTTTACGGTCGGCAGTATTTCTCCATGACATGGGAGAACTGCTGACGCTGCGCGAAAGCATAGCAATAACTTATTCCCAAAGGACGGGCCAACCCTTTTCGATAATAACCTGCGACATGCAACACGAGGTTACGATGACAGCAAAAGAAGCCAAAAAGTATGGAATTATTGATCACATAGGTATACGGACTACTTTGGGTTTTGTTTTTGATAAAATTGACGATGAGAAGGGCGAGCTTGATGAGTTGTTTGATGATAATGATGGGTTGTTTGATGATAGTGATGAGAGTGATCATATTGATGATTTTTATGCTCTTGACGATAGTGACGCTATCGACAGTCATATTGATTGGTGATATTGATCAGGACGAAAAACAAGGTATATCGTTTAGGTATACTTGGGTACATATGTATACCTACTACTATATTCCAAATTATTAAAAAAGATTAATGACGACCCGAACCGGTTCTGTAAATTTTTTATATTTCTATGAAAAATATTTGTGAATAGGTTCCCAATAAAAATTGGAAAAAAAAAAAAAAATATTATAATTTTAAAATTAAGATTCTTATATGATACTAAGTTTATCTTTCATCCTGTTTTGATAGAAAGATGCCTTTACAAACACAATGAAACCAACTCCATTTGTTAGAACAGCTTCCATTGAGTCTCTGCACCTAATCCTGATCAATATCACCATCAATATGACCGTCAATATCAATATAACCAGAAGAAGTCCTTTATTTATTCTGGATTTATGAAACCCGTGTTTGTTTTCAGAAAACGGGATTTGGCTCAGGATTGCCCTCTGTTAATTCCAGGGTTTCTCTGAATGTGAGAGTTATCACTTGGTAGGTTTCTATACCAAGTCTCAATCTAATTCATATAATTAGAATATATATATATAATTATTATAGTCTTACATATGAATTATTGATAACCCCTTGCATATTGGTACTTATCGGGTGTAGAATACATCTGCTTCTTTTTGGTCCTAGGAACACAAAACAGTTTCATTATTACTAACAAGTAATTTGTACGAAAAGCATCAAACAAATATAAATCCTTTCCACAAGAGAATCCCCTAAAAAGGGGGATCATAGTATAGTTTTTTCCAATGCAATAAAGTTACATTGTGTTTATTTTTCGTTGATAAAGGGGTATTTCCATGGGTTTGCCTTGGTATCGTGTTCATACCGTCGTATTGAATGATCCGGGTCGTTTAATTGCTGTTCATATAATGCATACAGCTCTGGTTGCTGGTTGGGCCGGTTCGATGGCTTTATACGAATTAGCTGTTTTTGATCCCTCTGACCCTGTTCTTGATCCAATGTGGAGGCAGGGTATGTTCGTTATACCCTTCATGACTCGTTTAGGAATAACCAATTCATGGGGTGGTTGGAGTATCACAGGGGGCACTATAACGAATCCAGGTATTTGGAGTTACGAGGGTGTGGCCGGGGCGCATATTGTGTTTTCTGGCTTGTGTTTTTTGGCAGCGATCTGGCATTGGGTATATTGGGATCTAGAAATATTTACTGATGAGCGTACAGGAAAACCCTCTTTGGATTTGCCCAAGATCTTTGGAATTCATTTATTTCTTTCAGGGGTGGCTTGTTTTGGTTTTGGTGCATTTCATGTAACAGGATTATATGGTCCTGGAATATGGGTGTCCGATCCTTATGGGCTAACGGGAAGGGTCCAATCCGTAAATCCAGCGTGGGGTGTGGAGGGTTTTGATCCTTTTGTTCCGGGAGGAATAGCCTCTCATCATATTGCAGCGGGGACCTTGGGCATATTGGCAGGGCTATTCCATCTTAGTGTTCGTCCACCCCAACGTCTATACAAAGGATTACGTATGGGAAATATTGAAACCGTCCTTTCCAGTAGTATTGCTGCTGTCTTTTTTGCAGCTTTTGTAGTTGCTGGAACTATGTGGTATGGTTCAGCAACTACTCCGATTGAATTGTTTGGCCCCACGCGCTATCAATGGGATCAAGGATACTTTCAACAAGAAATATATCGAAGAATTGGTACTGGATTAGCCGAAAATCAAAGTTTATCCGAAGCTTGGTCTAAAATTCCTGAAAAACTAGCTTTTTATGATTACATTGGCAATAATCCGGCAAAAGGGGGGTTATTCAGAGCGGGCTCAATGGACAACGGCGATGGAATAGCTGTTGGGTGGTTAGGACACCCTATCTTTAGAGATAAAGAGGGACGTGAACTTTTTGTACGTCGTATGCCTACGTTTTTTGAAACATTTCCGGTTGTTTTGGTTGACGGAGACGGAATTGTTAGGGCCGACGTTCCTTTTAGAAGGGCGGAATCAAAATATAGTGTCGAACAGGTAGGTGTAACTGTTGAGTTCTATGGCGGCGAACTCAACGGAGTCAGTTATAGTGATCCTGCTACTGTGAAAAAATATGCTAGACGTGCTCAATTGGGTGAAATTTTTGAATTAGACCGTGCAACTTTGAAATCTGACGGTGTTTTTCGTAGCAGTCCAAGGGGTTGGTTTACTTTTGGACATGCTTCATTTGCTTTGCTCTTCTTTTTCGGACACATTTGGCATGGTGCTAGAACCTTGTTTAGAGATGTTTTTGCTGGTATTGATCCGGATTTAGATGCTCAAGTGGAATTTGGAGCATTCCAAAAACTTGGAGATCCAACTACAAGAAGACAGGTAGTCTGATACAAGATTGCTTTGGTACTATGATCGTTTTTCTTTTATTTGACTTACTATAGGGTTGGGGTCCCGGATAAATCAAGATTTATCTCGCTTCCTTTGCCTTTGTTATTTATTTATCCGGGAAACGATACCAAATAAACAGGTATGGAAGCTATAATTGTAAACCACGATCGAATCTATGGAAGCATTGGTTTATACATTCCTTTTAGTTTCAACTCTAGGAATCATTTTTTTCGCTATATTTTTTCGTGAACCACCTAAAGTTCCAACTAAAAAGGTGAAATGATTTTTCATTATCTCAATTCAAAGTAATGATCCTCCCAACAATGGGAGGATCATTACTTCAACTAGTCCCCGTGTTCTTCGAATGGATCTCTTAGTTGTTGAGACGGTTGCCCAAAAGCAGTATATAAGGCGTACCCAGTAAAACTTACAAGTAAACCGGATAAAAAGATGGCAACTAGGATTGCTGTTTCCATTATTCTATACTTTTAAGTTATATAGTTTTAAGACCACAGTGGATCTATGATAAGATCATTTATTTACAACCGAATGGTATACAAAGTCAACAGATCTTAATGAATATAAAATATTATGGCTACACAAACCGTTGAGGGTAGTTCTAGATCTGTCCGCCCAAAACGAACTAATGCAGGGAGTTTATTGAAACCATTGAATTCAGAATATGGTAAAGTAGCTCCTGGTTGGGGGACTGCTCCTTTGATGGGTCTTGCAATGGCTCTATTTGCAATATTTCTCTCTATTATTTTAGAGATTTATAACTCTTCGATTTTACTGGATGGAATTTCAATGAATTAGATTCACAAGAACCATTAACTAGCTTTTTAAATACAAATTCAATACAAAGTGAATCATTTAGATGTCTGATTTTTATCCCATTCGATTTTGGTAGTTCGACCGTGGAACTTCTTTTTTTTTTCTGTATTTCCGGAATATGAGTGTGTGACTTGGTGTAATAGATCCTATGGATAGTACAGAGAATGGGTCTGTCATCTTGATAGAGATGGTTTTACTTCGTCGGATATTTATTATTTTAGTATCTGTAGCACGTAATATATGAAATAGATTAACAAAGTATTAGAACTATGATTCATACTTAATAGTCAGACCTTGTGACCGGACTCCAAAAAGTTTTTCAAAGAGTTAGAAGTTATAAATAGAAAGATTTTATTCTTTCAAACTTCTGTTTATTTTTATTTTGATCAAAGGACAAAGATTTATTTGGATCTTTAGTCATTATAGCTATTCAGTGAATAAGTGATGATCCAACGGTTCTATGATTATTATATGATAATTTTTTAACTTTCTATGATTGATCCAACGGTTCTTACTCAGGGAATTTTGTGACTTCGTTTGATAAGGTTTTATTGAATCATCGAGGTTATAGTATGAATCTGAGGTTTTAAGTGATTCATAGGGTCTTAACAAGAGAATTCCTATCAATAAAAAAAAAAAAGCAGTAAAGCCGCATTACATAACAACAAAGAAAATAGGTAAATAGAAAATTCAAGAGGCCTATAACGATCAATATAGAGACGAATGAACTGACTTGAATTTTTGGCATTATAACCACAAGAAATCGTTTTAGGGTTTTTCTTATTTCCTTTTTAGGGTTTTTCTTATTTCCTATCGTCAGAAAAAATGGAATTTATAGAAATAAATTAAAAAATTTAAAACTGTTCTATATACACACACCCGTTAGAAC